TAAAGTAGGGTGGAGGGATATCTAAATATTATATAAATATATTATGAGATATAAATTAGTCTAGTAAGAATTGAACTTACATCTATCGATTATCAATCGATCTCTTTACCATTAAGATATAGACTATAAATAAACCTTTACAAAAGGTATAATATATATAAATTGTATATTGTATATTATATATAATATAATATATATAGTATATATTGTATAAAAAAGAATATATTTATAAATTAATAAACCCCGATCAGGTTCCCCTAACCGAACCGTATTTCAACTTACAGCAGGTCACTTAGTAACTAATTTAATAATAAAATTAAATAAGTAAAAAGCTTCTTGCTATTGATGAGTGGTTAGTACGAAGTAATTAATATTTTCACCGCAACACTCTTGTTTGCGATTACTAGCAATTCCTATTTAATATTATCGAATTTCAGATAATAATCCATAATTGAAATAATTTCTAATTTTTATTATTTAAATAATCTCTTTTTATATAAAAGAAATATAATTGTTAATAAAATCGTAACACGTCTATAGCCCATCACATAAGGGTCATCATGATTAGTCTTCATCCTTAACTTCCCATTGTATTATATACAATGCATATTAAATATAATAAGGTTTACGTTCATTAAATAACTTAATATTAAACCTCACGGCATGAACTGACGACAACGATGTAACGCCTGTAATTTATATAAATATAAATTATTCAAGTGATGGTAAGATTTTAGGAGGATCATCCAATTAAACGACATGTTCCACTGCTTTTGATTACAACCGTCTAATGTCTTGTATTTCACCCTTGCGAGCGTACTAGTCAGGCGGAATACTATTTGTTTTTACTTATCTTTTATTGTATTCATAGTTTTCTGCTACGACTAAATGGGTAACAAATCCATGTCGCTACCGTAGCCTTCACCTCACAACGTCAATATATTTATTGTGATTTCTTTGCAGTCATAATGTTTTCATCGTATTTCATCTCTCTAACTATATTTCTTATCACTTTATTTTATATTCTATTTCTTAATATTTAAGAAAAGTTCTACAGGTCCTTTAAGCCATTTTGAATAATGCTAGCCCTCCATGTCTAACCGCAACTGCTGGCACATGTATTAGCCAGGACTTATTCATATTTATATCATTATTATAAATATTTAGAAGTTTATAGTCTTCCTTTTATTATTTTTAATATTTTATCTTAATAAAAAGATATATAAATATTATAATATATATAATAAAATATATATTATATTAATTTCCTTCTTATAGATAACTTGATCAGTCGTGAGACCATTGTCAAATATTCCCCACTGCTGCTCCTAATAAGAGTAAGCCTAAAGCTCATGTGATCGTTCTGACTTTAATCATCGATTCCAGTTCTAAGGCTAGTTTTCACTAATACCTACATCTGTTATAATTATTTTATAATTATTTTACACTCACCAGTTCGCATTTTAATATATAAATATATTTTTATACTCGCATGTGTTATGTCTCTATATAGCATTTAATCTGAACCAACATCATGTTCTCATTATTTTTATTTTATTTTTCTTTCTTGAATTACTCAGAATTGAACTGAGATACATCCATTATGAGTGGACTGCTCTACCATTGAGCTATAATTCATTTTATTTATTTCTAAGTGCAGTAGATAGATTTGAACTACCAATTACAAAGTCATGAGCATTGCATGTTACCATTACATTATACTGCTTACCTATTATATAATAAATATATTTTAAGATGATCACTTAGTTGGGTGGGGATATTTAAATTGGGTGTTATAATATGAATATATTTTTAAGAACCTCATCAATATACAATTATATATATAAATAATCATATTACATCTAATACATGTAAATATAATATAGTTGTTTCTGCACCTACATGTGATGTATTTGTAAAATCATAATTATATATACGTCAAGTACATATAGCTAACATTAATATAAGCATCATCATATGTAAACCATGTAAACCTGTTAAACTAAAGAAAGTTGAACCATATACTCCATCTGTTAAAGTAAATGATGAAAATTTATATTCTAAAGCTTGACAAATAACAAATAATACTATTAATAATGTACTATATATGAAACCATATAAAGTATTATTTCTATTACCATTTATTAAAGCATGATGAGCATATGTTATAGTTACTCCTGATGCTAATAATATTATAGTATTTAATAAAGGTAATTCAGCTGGTGATATTGCTTCTATTCCTGCTGGTGGTCATGACATACCTATTTCCATAGTAGGATTAAGAGCAGAATGTAAGAAAGCTCAGAATAATGACATAAATATTAATATTTCACTTAATACAAATAATAAAAATCCTTGATTTAAACCTCTTTTAACTGCAATAGTATGATCTCCTAAATATGTACTCTCGGCAATAACATCTTTAAATCATAAAGTTAAACTATATAAAACTGTAAATATAGCTAATAATAATATATAATTATTAGAAATATAACCATGAGAAGTTAAACCTAATGATAAAGCTAAATTCATTAAACTAAATGAAGTAAATATTGGTCAAGGTGAAGGACCAACTAAATGAAATGGGTGTAATTGTATATAACCTCTTACATTATTTGTCATATATTTATAATATATTATATAATATTCTAATATTTTAACTATGTTAAATTTTTATTTTTATTTTATGAGGAAGATTGGAATTGAACCAATATAAATGGCTTAAAAGGCTATTGTCTTAACCATTAGACTACTTCCCCTCCTTTTTATTTATGCCAAAGTCGAGATTCGAACTCGCAACCAACGCTCTTCAAGCGAATGCTTTACCAATTAAGCTACTAAGGCACAAGAGTAAGCAGAATCGAACTACTATTACATGTGTTGAAGACACGTGCTTTACCTTTAAACTATACTCTTTATATTAATTTAATTTATTAATAATAACTTTAGTTATATCAAAAGACTAAAGTATATACCCCACCCTCAAAGAGGGTAGGTATAGCATTATAAGATATAATACTTTACTTTTTAGTTAAATTATTATATTTATATAGAGATTACCCTCTGTGATCTCCCCCCCCAGGGGGGGGGAGATTATAAAGATAAAATATAAATAGGTTATGTAGGAATCGAACCTACATTTTGGATGTGTAAGATCCATGATACTACCATTAATCTAATAACCTTTATCTAGTCAGGATTTGAACCTAAATACTTACTTTAGAAGAGTAATGTTCTACCATTAAACTACTAGATATTTAATAAATACCTAATAAAATATACTCACCTATACTTGTTTAGGTTAAGTATAACATATATAATATATAATGATATCCCCCCCTGTAAACAGGGGGGAGAGATTTGTTTATATATAAATATACTAAATAGGGATTAAATAATATATACCCCATCATCTTATAAGATTCCCCTTACAGGGGAGTCTCCCCCCCCCTTGCGGGGGGGCAGATGGTGGGGTGAGATAAAGTATGAATATATAATTATTTATCATTAGTTGATGATGCACCTATATAAAATAATATATTTTCTATAGTTGATATTACTGGAACTATTACAATATAATAACTAAAGTAAAATGCTGTTGCATATTGACCTAATTCAATAAAAGGTACCTCTACATGTAATTGACCTAAATTACCTAATAAGAAGAAATTAAATACAAATAAATAAAAGAATAATTTAGATAATATTTTAAATGAATTACCTCTAACTACTGATCTATCTGTGATTGGTAATACTAATAAAATTAGTATAGCACCAAACATAGCTATAACTCCTCCTAATTTATCAGGTATTGATCTTAATATTGCATAGAATGGTAATAAATATCATTCTGGTACAATTGAAGGTGGTGTAACCATAGGATTACCTGGTATATAATTATCAGCATGACCTAATGTATTAGGTGAAAAGAATACAAATAAACTAAAGAATAATATAAATACAAATACAGTAATTAAATCTTTGAATAAGAAATAAGAATGCATAGGTATTCTATCCATATTACCTGAGATACCAACTGGGTTAGATGATCCATGAACATGTAATGCCATAAAATGCATACATACTAATGCTGCTAATATAAATGGTAATAAATAATGTAAAGCAAAGAATCTTTGTATAGTTGGATTTGATACAGAAAAACCTCCTCAAATAAAAGGTACTATATCATTTCCTATAAATGGTATTGCAGATAATAAATTTGTAATTACAGTTGCACCTCAATGAGACATTTGCCCATAAACTAAACAATACAAATATATTAGATATAAGACATATATATAATATATATTTCGACTGTACATTAAGCATCATTTCAGACACCCATTAGTGTTGCAGTCTGTAGCGATTATTTATATAACCGACGGTCTTGTTATTTACTTTAACCGTTTTCACTAATGTCGCCATAATATTTCTATTTAAATAAATATTATAAATCATAATAATATGATTTTATCTTGCTATAATTTTCCTTATAAAAGTTACAATTATAGATATAAATCTAATATCCCCCCCCCCTTATATGAGGGGGGGGGATGTACCCAACTTTGTTGAGCATTTATAAATAGATAGACTATCATTTAATTTAAATTCTTGATATAAATATTTTAGTATGATTTGGTAAATTAACTAAACTAGATTTATATTTCTTTTTTATTTCTTTACATCTTTGAAGTGAAGTTTTATCAATATTAATAAATGAAATAATATCATTATTATTATTGATATGATTATTATTTAAATATGGTATAAATACATTTGGTACATATATTCAACCTAAATCTAAAGCACGTTGTACTGTTTTAGAACTACAACATAGTAAATGTGATGTTCTATTAATACTTAATATATTACATAATTTTATTAATGATATTTCATTAGTATTTTGATTTGATAATTGTTTATCTTGTTGACTTAATAAAATATTAATACTATTATTAATAGATATTTTTATTTTACCTTCTTTTGATAAATAATCTGAAGGTCTATTTAAAGCAATATTTCTTAATTTTAATTTTGAGTCATCTGATCATTTATCTTTACGTTTATATTGTAATTGTCTAACTAATTCTTTACGTTCTTCTGAAAAAGCTAATTTCATTTTTAATAAGCTTTCTTCTGAATGTTTATATCCAAAACTATTACCTGCTTCTGTTAATATATTATAACTAGGAGATAATAAAGAAATATATGAAGTTTCTAAAGCTAATAATTCTTTATTATTAAGTTTAGTTATTTCATAAGGATAATATTCTAAGATAGCAAATATAAAATTATTTAAACCATATTTAATAACTGATTTTTTTATTAATTTAGAACCATGATAATATAATAAATGATTACTAAATCTTGTATATAATCTATTAGTTGAACCGGATCCAACATAATAATTACAAGTAATTTTATTTATAATAATATATATACCACTTTTAGATTTTAAATGTTTATTTATATTAGAACGTACTTCAGTATTATCTAAATTAGATCATCAATCTATTGGTATTATACCAATATCATTGAAAATATCAATTTCATTAGTTATATCTTGAGGTTTAGATTTTAAACTATAAAATCTTTTAACGGATAAAATATAATTAAATTTATTACTTCTTTGATGTGAATGTTTATAAAAAGAATGTTTATAATTAAATGATTTTGGGCTATTGTTATAACCCATGAAACCTGTTGCCATTGTGATTACAAATATTATAACTCCAATAACTCAAACTAAAACTCTAGGTGTTTTATAACTACCATAATATATAGCTTTACCGATATGTAAATACATACAAGTAAAGAAGAATGAAGCACCATTAGCATGTATATAACGGATTAATCATCCAGCATTAACATCTCTCATAATATGCTCTACACTATTAAAAGCTAATTCAATATTACTTGAATAATGCATTGCTAAAAATATTCCTGAAGCTATTTGTATTACTAGACATAAACCTAATAAACTACCTAAATTTCATCAATAATTTATTGAACTAGGTTGTGGACTATCTATTAAATAACTATTTACCAATGATAAATAAGGATTTGATTTTCTAATTGTCATTTTATTTAAATTTTATTTATTTTCTTAACTTTATTTATAATCTTTATTTATTGATCTTACCTATATATTATATAAATTTATATACATAACCCCACCCAACTTAGTTGGGTGGGGAGGAAGTTATAATATATAATATTATCTCATATAACACTTAATTTTAATATACTTTACCCCCCCCACCCTCTTTTAAGACTCCCCTTACAGGGGAGTCTCCCCCCCCCTTGTGGGGGGGCAGAGGGTGGGGTATATATACTTTAATATTTAGAGAGTATAATAATGTATATATATTAATATAGGAGAAGTATAGTTAAAAAAGAGATAAATATTATAAAAAATATGCAATTAGCATTAGCAGCAAAATACATTGGAGCAGCAATCGCAACATTAGGTTTAGGAGGAGCAGCTATAGGTATAGCTTTAGTTTTCGTAGCTTTAATAAATGGAACATCACGTAACCCATCATTACGTGCTACATTATTCCCTCAAGCAATTTTAGGATTCGCTTTAGCAGAAGCTTGTGGTTTATTCTGTTTAATGATATCATTCTTATTATTATATGGAGTTTAATTTAAACTTTTATTATATATATTCATATTTATTATTACATATTTACACCTGTCTAAAACAAGGTGATATATAGTATAACCCCACCTAGCAATGCTAGGTGGTATTAAAAAACCTCCCCTCATAAAAGAGGGTGGGTAGATATTTACTAGGATAAATATATATATAAATATATATTTATTATTTATATTTTAATAGTATATACTCATTAAGAAGATATATATTTTTATAAAAATAAACCGTAATAGAAATAAATATTATGTCGAATAAATTATGATAGCTATGTTAACAACTTTATTAACATTTTATGTAAGTCAAAATAATATAATTACATTATTAATAGCTATAGAAATATTATTATTAACTATTACAGTTAAATTAATATATATAGGAGGTATTTATGATGATGTACAATTAACTATATATGCATTATTAATTATAATACTAGCAGGAGCTGAGTCAGCTATTGGTTTAAGTCTATTAGTATCATATTACAGATTAAGAGGGAAAGTTACTAATATTTTATAATGTTTAATTATTTATTTTATTTTTATGAAGAGCCTATCTCAATAACTTTAGGTTCTTGAATATCAGTAGGTGATATCCAAATTAATTATGGTTTATTACTAGATTCATTATCAATGGTTGTTATTGTACCTGTAGGTATAGTAACATTAGCAGTATTATTATATGCTTTAGATTATATGAGACATGATCCTAATCGTAATCGTTTCTATATAATATTAAGTATATTTGCTATATTTATGACTATATTAGTTATAAGTGATAATTATGTTATGATGTTTATAGGTTGAGAATTTGTAGGTGTTATTTCATATTTATTAATATCATTTTGAAATACTCGTATAGCAGCAATGAAAAGTGCTTTATCAGCTATATTATTAAATCGTATGGGTGATACATTATTTGTAATATGTATAGGTTGTATGTTATCATACTTTCATGCTGTTGATTTTGAAACAATAGAATTAATGTCACCTCATGTTAATACAACTTTATTAAATTTATTAGCTATAATGTTATTAATAGCAGCAACAGCTAAAAGTGCACAATTAGGTTTACATGGTTGATTATTATCTGCCATGGAGGGTTGATTATGGGCTCTCTTTAAATTTCACTATATGCTGGAACATCCTGTTCTTTTAACTACTTTAAACAGTAAGTTAATAGATTCCCAAAAGGGAAAATTATCTTGGTCCTCTCTACTTTTTAAGTCTTTCGGAAAAATTCAAGATAAGGGACAATCAGCAGGAAACATTTTAAATAAAAATGGATCCTCAGAGACTACACGTGAAACATATATTAATGATATTTCTATACCCAACAATGTTGGGTTTATATATAAAGATGAATTTAAATTATGATTAATTGGATTTACTGAAGGAGATGGTTCTTTTATATTAAATAAAAATGGTACTTTAGAATTTAAAATAACACAATCAAGTGTTGATGCTCAAGTATTATTTTATATAAAAAAAGAATTAGGCTTTGGAACAGTATCAATTCAAGATAAAAATAATAAAACTCATCATTATAGAGTAAGAGATAAAAATAATATATTAAAAATTATAAATATATTTAATGGTAATTTATTTTTAACTTCTAAAAAAGAACAATTTAAATTGTGATTAATTGGATATAATAAATATTATAATCAAAATATTAATTTATTAGATAATAATTTTAAACCAACTTTAAAAGATACATGATTATTAGGATTTACAGATGCTGAAGGTTGTTTTACTTGTTCAGCATTAGTAGATAAAAATAATAAAAGAAAAGTATATATTAGATATATATTATCTCAAAAAATGAATGAAGATTTAGCTATTTATTTAGCTAAATTAATTAATGGTTATTATTCATATTTAAAAAGTTATGATGTTTATAATATAACTTCAACAACTAATAATACAAATCAAATATATTTATATTTTAATAAACATAAATTAAAAACTAAAAAATATTTAGATTATTTAAATTGATATAAAGTTTTATTATTAGTTAAAAATAAAAAACATTTAAATATAGAAGGATTTAATACAATTAAAAATTTAATAGAAAATTATCGTTCTAAAAAGAACAAATAAATATATGAAGATATAGTCCGAACAATTATGTAAATAATTGTGTATATTTACCGTACATATTATATTTAATATTTTTATATTAAATATGACATAGTAAATATCAACATAAAGATATATATATAATAATTATATATATAATTGCCAACACCTGTTAGTGCATTATTACATGCTGCTACTATGGTATGTAGTGGAGTATTTGTATTAGTAAGATCTTCATTTATATTAGAATATACACCATCAATATTATTAACAATATTATGATTAGGTGGTATAACAACTTTAGTTAGTGGATTAATAGCAGTTGTAACAAATGATATAAAAAGAGTAATAGCATTATCAACAATGAGTCAATTAGCAATGATGATGATAGCAATTGGTTCAAGTGCTTATGATTTAGCAATATATCATTTATATTGTCATGCATTCTTTAAAGCATTATTATTTATGTCAGCTGGTTCTATTATACATAGTTATATGTCAGAATCACAAGATATGCGTAAATATGGTGGTTTAATTCAATATTTACCTTTTAGTTATACAGCTATGTTAATTGCTTCATTATCTTTAATGGCTATACCAGGTTTAACTGGTTATTATTCAAAAGATATAATTATAGAAACATTATATGGAACTTATTCTGTTAGTGGTTATATAATGTTTTATATAGCTACTGCTTCAGCTACTTTAACTGCTATTTATTCTTTAAGAGTATTATATTTAACTTTTTATAATACTCCTCGTGGTAATAAAATATCTTATTCTAATGTTCATGAAAGTTATCATATGGCACTTCCTATGTCTATATTAGCAATATATAGTATATTCTTAGGTTATGCTAGAGATAATGTTACTTTTCATTTAGTTATGGGATTACCACATACTAATAGTTTTATAGAAACTGAATATACATTACCAGCTATAATAAAATTATTACCATTAATATTAGGTTTAAGTTTATCATTAACATTAATTTATGTTTATGAATTTACTTATAAAATATCTAAATCTAATATATATAATTATTTCAATCAAAAAATATATTATGATCAATTATTAAATAATATAATAATAAGACCTGTATTAAAATTTGGGGGTGCATTAAATGTATATACTGATAATGGTTTATTAAAAGTATTAGGTAGTACTGGTGTAGGTAGATTATTAATAAATATACCTATATTAATTATTATAAATATAATTTATATTTTTATAATATAAAAATATTAAAAACTTACTCCACCTTGTAAAACAAGGTGGTATTATATATTCATATTATATATATATCTTATTATATATTATCTCCTTCCAGGAGATGATCTCCCCCCCTGTTAACAGGGGGGGAGATCATCCCATACACTTATACTAGTATAAAATAAACTTCATCAAAAGACCATCTAAAGACTAAAGTCTATATACCCCACCCTCAAAGAGGGTGGGGTATAGTATAAAGGCATATTATATAGGTAATATATATATATATATAGGTAATAATTTATATTATAAATAACTATAAAAAGTAAATAATAAAAAAGTAAATAAGATAAAGTATTTTTAGATAAAATATAAAATTATAAAAATAATGGTTGGTAAAGTAAGAGAAATGAGTTATGTAACTCGTTGATTATTTAGTACATCACATAAAGATATAGGAATTTTATACTTAGCATTTGGTATGATATCAGCAATGGTAGGTACAGCTATGTCTGTAATAATAAGATTAGAATTATCTAATGGTAATAGTCAATTCTTCCATAATAATAATCAAGCATATAATGTTTTAGTAACAGGACATGCTATAGCTATGATATTTTTATTTGTAATGCCAGTTTTAATTGGTGCATTTGGAAACTTTTTAGTTCCTATATTAATAGGAGGAGTAGATATGGCATTTGCTAGATTAAATAACATTAGTTTTTGATGTTTACCACCTGCATTAGTTTGTGTTATAGCTTCAGTTTTAATCGAGCAAGGTGCTGGTACAGGATGAACGGTTTATCCACCATTATCATCAATAGGTGCACATTCAGGTCCTAGTGTTGATTTAGCAATATTTGCATTACATTTAACTACAATATCAAGTTTATTAGGAGCAATTAATTTTATAGTAACAATATTAAATATGAGAACAATAGGAGTACATATGATAAATACACCATTATTTGTATGAGCTATATTCTTTACAGCAATATTATTATTATTATCATTACCTGTTTTAACAGCAGCTGTTACATTATTATTAATGGATAGAAACTTTAATACAGGTTTCTATGAAGTTGGTGCTGGTGGAGATCCTATCTTATACGAACACTTATTCTGATTCTTTGGTCACCCAGAGGTATATATTTTAATTATACCTGGATTTGGAATAATTTCTCATATTGTATCTACATATTCTAAAAAACCAATATTTGGTGAAATAGGTATGTTATATGCTATGGGATCTATAGGATTATTAGGATTCTTAGTTTGATCACATCACATGTATATAGTAGGTTTAGATATTGATTCTAGAGCCTACTTTACATCAGCAACTATGGTTATCGCAGTACCAACAGGTATAAAAATATTTTCTTGATTAGCTACTATTTATGGTGGAGAATTAAGATTAGCTGTACCAATGTTATTTGCTTTAGGATTCTTATTCCTATTTACAGTAGGAGGGTTAAAAAACCTGTTAGCTCTCCCTTTAAAGACCACTATATGCTGGAAACTTCTGACAATTATACTACTAATAATATTATTCTATAATATAATATATTTAATAATATCCTACCTAATTAAAGTTGGGCGGGTTATCTATTTGATTATTTCCTACTTTGTTTTACAAGGAAAGATATTAGTGAAAATGTATTATTTTGAACAATCAGCAGGAAACCAACGGATATGTAAATATATCTTAGTAGGATCCTCAGAGACTACACGTGGTCCTCATAACAAATTATGTTTTTTTAATAGAGGTAAAACATTAATACCTTGTGATGTAGAAAAACATGTTATGAGAAGATATAGTCCATTAAACAATTATATACTATCTAAATATATATCTATACGTTATAATTCAACATCTAAATATCTAATAAAAAATGATACAGATTGTTTAAAAAATATAAAACCATTAATTATTTATCCTTCTTTAAAAGAAGATAGATTAAAAATAATAAAAGATCTAAAAGATAAATCTGGAATTTATTGTTTAATTAATAATAGTAATGGTCATTCTTATATTGGTAGTTCTATAAACTTAACTGGTAGAATGCGTAATTATTTAAATAAATCTCATTTAAAAAGTAAACATAGTATTAATATGCCTATTAATAAAGCTTTATTAAAATATGAACAATCTAATTTTTCTTTATGAATAATTGAATATGTTAATATTAAAGATTTACCTATTAGAGAAACTTATTTTATAACTAGAATTATCCCTTATTATAATGTTTTAAAAAAAGGTTATTCTTCAATAGGTTATAAACATACTGAAGAAACTAAACTTTTACTAAAGAAATTAGCTACAAATAAAAAACATTCTGATTTAACTAAAAGTTTAATATCTAAAGCTTTAGTAGGAGAAAATAATCCTTTTTATAATAAAAATCATTCAATTGAAAATAAAATTAGAATGATTGAAGCTAATTCATTATATCCTGTATATATATATGATATCTCTAAAATTTTAATAGTTATATTTCCTTCTGTAACAACTTTAGCTAAAAGAATTGATTCTAATCATTCTACAATTATTAAATATATTAAAGATCAAACTTTATATAGAGGTGGATGATATTTTTCTAATATACCTTATAATATTGATGATAATCCTATTATTGATAGATGAACTAATAAAGAATCTAATAATTTAATATTAAATATTAATAATAATAAACATATAAAAAAAGTAGTATTTGTTTATGATTTAAATTATAAATTATTAAATAAATATGATGGTGTTATGTGTGCTCAAAGAGCATTAAATATAAGCCATTGTACTATTAAGAAACATGCTAAAATAAATAGTAAATATAATAATTATATATTTAGTTATGAATTATTAAATATAAAGATATAAAGATATATATATAATTGTTTGTAACAGGTGTTATGTTATCTAATGCATCAATAGATGTAGCTTTCCATGATACTTATTATGTAGTTGGACATTTCCATTACGTATTATCAATGGGAGCTTTATTTAGTTTAATAGGAGCATATTATTATTGAGGTCCATCTATGTTTGGTTTAAATTATAATCGTGTTTGAGGTGAAATACACTTCTGATTATTATTTATATCAGTAAATATAATTTTCTTACCTATGCATTTCTTGGGTTGGCTTAAAGGCCCAAGTAAAACTCCACTATATGCTGGAACATCCTAAAGCTATATTTACTAGTTTAATTACAGTGAAAATAATATAGATATTACAATGGACAATCAGCAGGAAACATTTTAAATAAAAATGGACCCTCAGAGACTACACGTGGAGATATCCCCACCCTCTGCCCCCCCACAAGGGGGGGAGACTCCCCTTCCAGGGGAGTCTTAAAAGAGGGTGGGGATATATGATATAGTCCTTTTTATATTGAAAGATATAATTTTAAAAGTTTAATATATATCCATATACTTATATGTTATATATTAGTATAATTATCTTTATATGGTTAAAATTTTATTTATCATTTTATAAATGCTTTATCAAATAAACCATATAAAGGAAAAATATATAATTATAAATCTCTCTATTTAGAGAAATAACTTTTAAAAAAAAGCTTAATGGTATGCCACGTAGAATCCCTCAATACCCTGATGCCTTTATCGGTTGAAATTGAATAAGTAGTTGAGGTTCTATTTTATCTGTTATTTCTGTTTTTGTTGGTATATATAGTGTTTATATACAAATAAATAATGGTGAAAACGAAGAATTAGAAGTACAAGTTACTCCAGATTTCCCAGAATCTAATTTAACTAGAGATGAAAGATCATCTGATTTAGAATTAATCTTAGATAAACCTGCTAATTTCCATACATTTAACGAATTACCAATTTTAATATCTAACGAATCTTAATTTGTTAAAATAATTTATAATATTCAATATATATTTATATTATAATACTAGATAATTTAGATTATATTTAACCTAACTTAAATATTATCCCTCCCTGTAATAACAGTGGGGAGGAATATTATAAATATAAAGGTAAGGATAAATGAATTGTTGACTAATTGGCAAGTCACCTAAATTTGAGCTAGGTCAATGTACGTTCGAATCGTGCCAATTCATATAATAAAAGCACTACTAGCTTAATGGTAAAGCCTTATAATGTCACTATAAGTGATGTCAGTTCGAGTCTGATGTAGTGCGTAATGAATAACTCAGCTTATTGGTAAAGCTAAACTATTTGCTACATAGTTGCCTTTTATAGGTTCAGTGTTCGATTCACTGGTTATTCGTATATGACATATAGTATAATGGTTAGTACACGTCAGTACGGATGATGTTATGAAAGTTCGAATCTTTCTATGTTGATATTTTATATTAAATCCTATTATTATTATTTTATAGGTAATGCTTATATCAGCATTTTTAATATTTTTAGTTTATTCTACTTTTTCTACACCTATTATTCTAAATAGGTTAGGAACATTAATTATTATATTTACTTTAATTATATATATAAATTCTATAAATATTGTAGGAATTACACCAGGTATAACTTTATTTAATAATTGATTTAGTTTATCTGCGTATAATGTACCTTTATCAATATTAATATTAATTATAACTATAGTTTTATTAATTTATAATACATCAAATCATAGATATGATTTAAAATCACCTTATTATTTATTAATTATATTAGCTAATATGATTAGTTTATTATTATTTCCTTTAGTTAATGATTTAATAGCTTTATATGTTGTTATTGAATTACAAAGTTATTCATTATATTTATTAACAGGTTTACATAATAGATCTTATAATGCTTCAAGAGCTTCATTATTATATTTCTTAATGGGTGGAGTTGCTTCAGCTATAATATTATTAGCTTCATATTTTATATATACTTTAACAGGTTCAACTAATTTAACAGATATATCTATATTTTATGAATATAGTAATGCTTATGATTATTTTGATATATTATTATTTGCATTATTATTTAAAATGGGTATGGCACCTTTACATCGTTGAAGTATAGCAGTATATAATTATGCTCCAACTTATATAACAGCTTATATAAGTGTAGTTGCTAAAATATCTATAGCTTCATGAATATTTACTAATGCTTATTTATTTAATCATCATTTATTAATATTATTCTTTTATATATCATTAGCTATTGCAGCATATAAACCATTATTTCAAGTTAATTTAAAATCTATATTAGCTTATAGTGGTTTATTAAATTTTGGTTATATTTTATTAACTATAATATCTTATGATATATCATTTTATATTTATATAATACAATATGTTTTAACACATATAATATTATTTTTAGGTTTATTAGCAGCAAGTCAATATATAAAAACACCAATCTCAATATGATCACCGTTAATATATATACATCAATTAAAAATACCTAATATAACATTAGTAATAAGTTTAATACTAGCATTATTCTCATTAATAGGTATACCACCTCTACCAGGATTCTTTGCTAAATTATATGTATTATCAGGTGCTTTACAAGATAATTATATATTAGAAACATGTTCTATTGTATTATTTAGTGTTATTGCTACTTATTATTATGCTAATATTATTAAAGTTTTAATAACTAATTTAAAAGAAAGTAATAATAATAATAATCAAAGTATATATATAAATCCATCATTAGCTTATACAATATCAATAGCTACTGTATTATTAATAAGTTTCTTTGTATTCTTACCATCATTGTCAGAAGGGTTATATTTAATAACTATATAATGTTTACAATATATTTATATTTAGCTCCAATAGTAGCTTTAGTATTAATAATAATAAATTATTTAATATCAAATTCTAATTCATATGTTGAAAAAGATGGACCTTTTGAATGTGGATTTACATCATATCAACAATCTAGATCAGCATTTAGTGTTGCATTTATATTAGTTGCTATTTTATTCTTACCATTTGATTTAGAAATATCATCAATATTACCATATGTAGTAAGTGCTTATAATAATGGTTTATATGGTTTAACTATATTAGTATTATTCTTATTATCATTAGTAATAGCTTTTGTTTATGAAATAAATTTAGGTGCATTAAAATTAGATAGACGTTTTACACCAATAGTAAAACCTTTAATTAATAAATTATATTTATAATAATCTTATAATATAATAAATATATTCAAACTATAATAAAAGGAAAGGATGTATGGCTGAGAGGTTTAAAGCATAATATTTGAGCTATTAAGACCAATAGGTCCACGTGTTCGAATCACGTTGCATCCGAATGACTATGGCGAAATTGGTAGACGCGGTTAGTTTAGGTCTAACTATTTTATATATTTAAGGGTTCAATTCCCTTTAGTCATAATTATAATTACTATCGTTTAATTCGGAGGAAGTTTATTTATTTTAATAATATATGACTTTATTATTTATTATTTTTTCTAGTTTTACATCTATATTTTCTAGATTAGTTAACTCTATATCTAAACATATATTTTTAATTGCTAGTGTTTTAATTGCTATCCCTACTTTATATGATTGAGAAGAAATTGATGTTTATTATACTACTGATGGTATAGCTGATATTTTAATATTATTAACTATTTATTTATTACCTATTTCTATTATTTCTAATTGAAATAATATTAAAAGTAATTTATATTTTGAATTAGTATTAAATTTAGGTATAATATTATTAATTAATTTTATGTGTCAAGATATGACATCTTTCTATGTTTATTTTGAAGCATCATTAATACCTTTATTTATATTAATAGGTTTATATGGAGCAGCTAACAAAGATAAAGCTGCTGATTATATATTAATATATACATTATTTTCATCATTATTTATGTTATTAGGTATAGCAATATATGAAGTATTATTAGATAATACAGATTATCAAGCTACTAGTTTATTAGTTTTATCATTAGATTTACAATGTATATTATTCTTAGCAATATCAATAGGTATAGCTGTAAAAACACCTTTAGCACCATTACATACTTGATTACCAGTAGTACATTCAGAATCACCATTAGCAGGATCTATATTATTAGCAGGTGTTATATTAAAATTAGCAGTATATGCTATAATAAGATTAATATTACCAACATTATCAGATGCTTCTATGTTATATACACCTTTTGTATATGTTTTATGTGTTATTACTATTATATATACATCTATAATAACATTAAGACAAACTGATTTAAAAGTTATTATTGCTTATAGTTCAATCTCTCATATGGCAGTATGTATATTAGGTATATTATCAAATACAGTAACAGGTATAACAGGTAGTTTAATATTATCATTAGCTCATGGATTTGTATCACCAGCTTTATTTATTATAGTAGGTGGTATTTTATATGATAGATATCATAATAGATTAATTCATTATTTCCAAGGTTTAATAACTTATATGCCAATATTATCAATATATTTTATAATATTAAGTTTTGCAAATGTAGGAACACCATTATCAATTAATTTTATAGGTGAAATGTTATCAATAACAGGAGCTATAAATAGAGCACCTATATTAGGAGGTATAGCTGCTTTATCAGTATTATTATCAGCTTGTTATCAAATGAAATTAACAAATAGATTAACTGGAGGAATAAAAACACCATATATAAATTTAACAGCAGATTGTACATATAGAGAATCATTTTTAATGTTATCATTATTAATACCTACTATATTCTTAGGGATATTCCCAGCATGAGCAATAGATTTATTATGAGATGTACCTTCATTATTATATATATTCATATTATAATCAATATATATTGATTTAATCTTAAATAAGATATACCCTATTATTAAAGATATCCCATCTAAAGTATATATATACCCCACCCTCAAAGAGGGTGGGGAGGTTATATTTCATGATACCTCAAAAAGAGTGACTTTATAATAAAGAGTTCTAAAGGTAAGTGATTATGATTGAATATAGGTAAATGAATAAGATGAAATATAGGTAAGCGGTTATGATGAAATGGTAGACATAGGACACTTAAAATGTCCGGGCTTTGACCGTGTAGGTTCGATTCCTGCTTACCGTATGTATATATATTTAGATATATATATTAAAGGGGAGGTTCTAATGTTGGTAATTAGACCTAAATTGTAACTTTAGTGCCGTAGTGCTGCGACTGTTCGAATCAGTCCCTCCTCAATATAAACTATATATCACCTAAAGTATATAACCCCCCCCACCCTCTTAAAAAGAGGGTGGGGTGAGTTTATATTAAGTGAATTATTATATGTAAACTATTTTATAGAATATAATATAATAGAAGATATCCCACCCTACTTTAGTAGGGTGGGGTAAGATATATCAATAAGGTAGCCATAGTTCAATGGTAGAACCCTCGCATGTGGCGCGATTTATCTGAGTTCAACTCTCAGTGGTTATCCTTTTTATATTAAGCCCCCCGTAGGGGATAATATAAGGGAATAAATAATTCCTAAAGTCTAGATAGTTTAATTGGTTAAAACATTTGCCTCATATGCATTTAATGTTGGTTCAATCCCTTCTCTAGGTATAACTTATACAATAAGTATAAATAAGTTGTATAAGCTGAATAGGTTAGGCGTCCGTTTTGTAATCGGAAGGAATGGGGTTCGAATCCTCAATACAACATATTAATATATATTTTATAGTATATATATATCCCACCCTCTGAAAAGAGGGTGGGGATAAGATAAATTAATAGACCATATGATCTAATGGTATGATACTACTACTTCACAGTAGTTATACGAGTTCAATCCTCGTTGTGGTTATATAATATAGGAATTATAAATACTATAACCACCCTCTGAAAAGAGGGTGGGGATAGTATAATATAAGAGATATAATATAAAAATAAATATATATAATATATATATTAAAGTGACAATAGGCTAATTGGTAAACCTTGGCACTTCCAATGCCATTTTGCGTGTTCGACTCACGTTTGTCATAAAGATCGTTGTTTATCTACGGTTAGATATGCTGATTGCAAATCAGTCACCTTAGGGTTCAACTCCCTCAACGATCTGTTAAAGATTTCGTTAATAATTTATAATATATCTAGGAAATCTAAATAAATATAAATATGATATTAATATTAACCTAAATAACGATTAACAACAGATCAGATTGTAGCGTAATTGGTAACGCATCTGCATTGGGTGCAGGGTATTGGGGGTTCAAGTCCTCCCGATCTGATAGATTCTACATATTTTAATTTATTGTTTTATCCATACCTTATTATACTTATCCCATCATCTTTTAAGATGGTGGGGGTTTATATACTTTAGGTAGGATATTATAATATATTATTATCAATATATATATATTAAAAATGCCACAATTAGTTCCTTTTTATTTTCTTAATTTATTAACTTTTGGTATATTAACTATAGGTATTTTATTATACTTTATATCTACTATATTATTACCTAATATATTAAGATTATTAATAGCTAGAATATTAATAATTAAATTATAATAATAATTAACACCACCTTGTAAACTATTCCACCCTCTTAGAGGGTGGTGTAAGAAGGTGATATTATTAATATATATTAAATCTTTAAATAATAAGATTATATATATTATCAATGATGATATCCCCCCCTATAAACAGGGTGGGATATTATAAAAATCTTTATAAATATATAAAGTAATTTAAATTTTAAACCAGGGTAAACAATAGGTATTAATAAAAAATATATCAATGATATTTTCACCATTAGATCAATTTGAAATTAAACCATTATTAACAATTAATAATATAATAACATTAAGTTTAACTAATTATGTTATATATTTAATAATAGTTGTAGCTATAATATATGGTTATATATCTATAATAACTAAAGCTAATTTAGGATTAAATAGATGAGGTGTAGCTATATTAGCTATATATGATACTATATTAAATATGGTTAATAGTCAAATAGGTAAACGTGGAGGTTTATATTTCCCTTTAATATTTACTTTATTTAACTTTATATTAATAGCTAATTTAATCTCTATGATACCTTATTCATTTGCTATCTCAGCTCAATTAGTTGCTATAGTATCATTATCATTATCATTATGATTAGGTAATTTAATAATAGGTTTAACAATACATGGATGAGGTTTCTTTGCTTTATTTGTACCAAGTGGAACTCCTTTACCTTTAGTACCTGTATTAGTTTTAATCGAAACTTTATCATATAGTTCAAGAGCTATATCATTAGGTTTACGTTTATCTGCTAATGTATTATCAGGTCATTTATTAATGTTAATATTAGGTTCTTTAATACTTAACTTAATGAGTACTTCTATATTTGGATTTATAGGTGGATTTATACCTATCGTAGGTGTTATAGCTATTGTTATCTTAGAATTTGCTATTTCTATGATACAAAGTTATGTTTTCTGTATCTTATTTAGTGGTTACATTAAAGATTCTATTTACTTACATTAAAGTTAATTTTAATAAATACTATATATTCATATTCTCCTCTTGCAGGAGAGGATCCCCCCCACTGGGGGGGACTTAATATAATATATTATATATTACCTAGATTAGGGTGGGGTATAACATATTAAGGAGATATTTAACCTTTCGGTGAGATATAAGTTAATTAAAGGTGAGATATTGAAAAAAGGTATATGAAAAGAATATTATTTTAAGGAAATTAAAACTAATACTTAAATTGACAAAGAGGTTAATAAATAACCGATCAAATCATGAAAATGAGTAAGAAAGAAAACAAGTGGAATGAAACATCTGAGTAGCTTGAAAAATAACCAACAGGGGTAATATGAGTAACGGTGAGTGAAAGTATTAAAGTTAAAGAGTATCATCAAGAGGTGAGAATAAAGTAGTATCTACTACTAAAACAAATAAATAAGTATTAAGTAAAAGTACCGTGAGGGAAAGATAGAAATAGAATAATAAAGAGCAGTTATAGTATAGCGTACCTCTTGTATAATGGGCCAGTGAGTTATATATATAAGCGAAGTAAATTATAAATAAATTGAGATAATCAATCTAAAGTTTATGTATATAGGCCCGAAAGCAGACGATTTACATATGTCCAAGTATATTAATAATATATATATTATATTATAATATGACTCAATAGGTAGATGTAGCAATATCTTCTAAAGAGATGTGTGTAGTAGTGAAAGACAAATCTGGTTTGCCGATAGCTGGTTTTCTGCGAAATATATTTTAGTATAGCCTTTATCTAATTCTTAACTGGTACAGCACTTAATTCATTTTGGGGGATTATATAATTTTATCAAAAGAATTTAACCTCGGAACAGTAAACTATATGATAAGGAGTCAGACTTATTGCGATAAGGTAGTAAGTCTAAAAGGAAACAACCTAGACTATTAAATGTATGTCCCAAAAAATATATAATAATAAATAATTTATTAAATTAAATTAAATTAAGTGAACATAATCTTTATTTATTGATAGACGATCAGTCAGCGGGTTTGACAATAATCATCTGTTAATGGACATGTAACAATGCACTGATTAGACAATATTTAGAGAAAAAATATACGGGTCTAAATATATTACAGTATTATAGATAATAATAATTAAATTATTATTATGGTAGCAGAATATATGATGAAAATAAAATTAATCATAAAGAGATTGCTGGCTTGAGTAACGATAGGTAGTTTAAGACTATCCTCTAATTCATAAGGTTTTAATATAAACTAACGGTCCCTAAAATAATAATAGAAATATTATATTGATGGGAGAAAGTACAAGAAAAGAAAATAGAACCGTACTGTAAACCGCCACAGGTATGAAAAATAAATATATTTATTTATAAATATATTAAAGGAGAATGAGATAACTACTATGAATGAACTCGGCAAAAAAGTAAAACAACTTTAAGTCGTGCGACTGTTTACCAAAAACATAGCTTACTGCATACTAGAAATAGTAAGTATAGTAAGTGATATCTGCCCAGTGTTAGTCTATATAAAACAAATATATGAAAGTATATTAACAAAAGATTAATAAACGGCGGTCTTATTATGAGGATCCGAAGGTAGCGAAATTCATTGGCGCATAATTGGTGTCCCGCATGAATGATTACACGATGCGACAACTGTATCCATAGTAGACTCAGTGAAATAGCAATCGCGGTGAAGATGCCGTGTACCCGTAGATTGACAAAAAGACCCTATGCAGCTTTACTATATCTTTATATTGATTACTTTTATTATACTTTTCAGTTTATTAGGTTTATTTATTTATAATATCATTGAGATACCTATATTTATAATAAAAGAATCTTATCTTTTTATTATCATTTTGTTTTTTAAAATGATATATCTTATTATTAATTTAATAAGAATGAGACAGTGTAAAGAAGTTAGTTTCGATGGGGCGTCGACATCAGCGAAAGCATCTGATGTGTCTAATTTATAATGATTATATCTATTAAAATAAATATATGTCCTCCCCTTACAGGGGAGGTTTAATTTATATTATATTTTAAGAATAGTAAATTACGTACAATAGAACTATATGGTAAATAGGATAAAATGCAAGGATAACAACATAATTGTGCGATGATAATAACACTAACAAGTGGAATTAGTACTTACGTAGAGTGTAATGAACAGGCATAATCTTTAGATATGGATGTCGATAACGGATTAAAGTTACGCTAGGGATAACAGGGTAATACCGCTAGAGAGTTGATATCGTCAGCGGTGTTTGCCACCTCGATGTCGTCTAGACTCGTCCTCCTGGTAGCAGCAACTAGGTAGGGTAGGACTGTTCGTCCTCTAAGGAGTTACTTGAGATGGGTTAATTACGACGTGAGTCAGTAATGATTTTATCATCTATGGGATTTATTTCTTATTTATTGCCTTGGGTGTACGAAAGGATATCAAGGTGTTTTCCAATGGTTTTATGATATTATTATATATATATCATATTAGCTAAGAAGATAGAGGTTACATATTGAAAGCATATTAAATATTAAACCCTATAAATAAGTTTTTACATTTTAGATTATTATGTTTTAGTTTAATAAATATTTTATTTATTCTTACTAATTTATATACTTCATATATTATACAATATCTCATTAAAAATATATTATATTATATTATATCTCACCCCACCCTCTTTTAAGACTCCCCTTCCAGGGAAGTCTCCCCCCCCGTAAGGGGGGGCAGAGAGTGGGGGATAACTTTACATTATATTATATTATATTGTAAGTATATTAAAGATATATTATAATAAAGGGATTATAGATTAATGGTAGATCCTTCGTTTTGCATACGAATAATATCGGTTCAATTCCGATTAATTCCAAATTAATTGTTTTATATAAAATATTAATTTATATTATTATTAAATGATAAGATTAGATGTACCAACACCTTGAGGAATACGTTTTCAAGATGCCGCAACTCCTAACCAAGAAGGTATTCATGAGTTATATGATCATATAACATATTATTTAGCTCTTGTTTTAGGTTTAGTATCATATATTTTATATGTTATTATAAAAGATTTTAAAAATAATGCTTTTGCTTATAAATATATTAAACATGGTCAAACTTTAGAAATTATATGAACTATTTTCCCTGCTATTATTTTATTATTAATAGCATTTCCTAGTTTTATATTATTATATTTATGTGATGAGGTTTTAACACCTGCTATGACTATTAAAGTTATAGGATTACAATGATATTGAAAATATGAATATTCTGATTTTGTATCAGAAACTGGAGAAACAGTTGAATTTGAGTCATATATAATACCAGAAGATATGTTAGAAGAAGGTCAATTAAGATTATTAGATACTGATACTTCAATAGTTGTACCAGTTGATACTCATATTAGATTTATTGTAACAGCTAATGATGTTATACATTGTTTTACTATACCTTCATTAGGTATTAAAGTAGATGCTACACCTGGTCGTTTAAACCAAGTTAGTGCTTTAATACAAAGAACTGGAGTATTTTATGGACAATGTAGTGAGTTATGTGGTGTAAATCATGGGTTAATGCCTATTAAACTTGAATGTGTTCCAATTGGTGATTTCATTGAATGATTAGGAGAAATCGATATTGCTTTTGTAGCTTAATCGGTAAAGCAGTGTACTGTTAATGCATATAATTCTAGTTCGAGTCTAGACAAAAGCGTAATTTTAGTATGTATAAACTTTGTAATAAGATATTTTATTAAATATCTATATTTATATATTTATATATTTATTTATATGATATTCCCTCCCAAGGGAGATATCATCCCCTGGAAGGGGATAATATTATTCACCTTACTATGTTATACCCCACCCTATTTTAAGACTCCCCTTCCAGGGGAGTCTCCCTCCCCCTTGCGGGGGGGCAGAGGGTGGGGTAGAGATATTTTAGGTTATATATTATTTATTTATTTATTTATATCTTATATATATTTATATCTTTTTTAAGATTATAATAAATTATAAAATAAATTATAAAATGAATTTAATTAGTGGAATAAGTAGTTTATTAGCTATAGGAATATTAACACCAGTTCAAAGTATATTATGTTTAATTATATTATTTGTAAGTACAGCTATATGTTTATATAGTCAAGGTTATATATTAATGGGTATTTTATATATATTAATATATGTAGGTGCTATAGCTATATTATTTTTATTTATATTATCATTATTAAAAATAGATTATAGAAATCAAGGTAATATATCTCCTTTAATAATTACTATATTAATGATATGTTTAATACCTTTAGATTTAACATATGAAACATATGGTATTATATCAGAAATAGATAATAGTTGAAACGAATTAGTTATAGTTGGAAATCAATTATATACAGAATATGCAATATTATTAGTAATAACAGGTGTTATATTAATATTATCAGTTATAGGGGCAATTGCAATTACTAAATAATATGAAATTTATTGAATTATTAATTATGTTTGTCTCAACTTTATTAGCAGTTGCTTTTTTAACAGTAGCTGAACGTAAAACTTTAGCTTATATGCAACGTAGAGTAGGTCCTAATGCTGTTGGTTATTATGGTATATTAATGGCTATTGCTGATGCGGCTAAATTATTATTAAAAGAAATAGTTATACCAACTCATGCAGATAGAATTATATTATTTATAAGTCCAGTAATCTCATTAGTATCAGCATTCTTATGTTGAGCAGTTATACCTTTTGCACCTGGTGTTGTTATTGTAGATCATAATTATGGTTTTATATTAGCATTAGCTGTAAGTAGTATAGGTGTATTTGGTACTTTATTAGCAGGTTGATCAGCTAATAGTAAATATTCTTTATTAGGTTCTATTCGTTCAACAGCTCAATTAATTAGTTATGAATTAGTTTTAACAACTATTATATTATTATGTATATTATTAGCTGGTTCTATGAACTTATCAAGATATGTTGAATTACAAGAATCTATATGAATAGGTATTCCTTTATTACCATTATCAATAATATTTTTTATAGGTTGTGTTGCAGAATGTGCTAGACCTCCTTTTGATAATGTAGAAGCTGAATCTGAATTAGTATCAGGTCATATGACAGAATATTCATCATCTATATTTGTATTATTCTTTTTATCAGAATATACATCTATATTATTTTTATCAACTTTAACAGCTATTTTATTCTTTGGAGGTGGAACAGGTATTGTATTAGGTATAAAAGCTAATATATTTGCTTTTACTTATATTTGAGTAAGAGCTACTTTACCAAGAGTAAGATATGATAAATTAATAAATATGTGTTGAGTAATATTCTTACCATTATTATTTGCTTTAGCTATATTTATACCATCTTTAATCTATATTATAGATGCTTATATATTCATATTATAACTTATATATACCCCCCCCAACCTTTAGGTTGGTGGGATATTATATCTTATATATTATAACTATTACTTTAGTTATCTTTGATAATCTATAGATTATCATACTCTTTCGATGATCTCACCCCCACAGGGGGTGAGATTATCTTACTCTTTCGATGATCTCACCCCCACAGGGGGTGAGATTGTCAGGGATGAAATCCCTTTGGAATATTATCTTACAGGATATACCCCACCCTCTTTTAGGGTGGGGTATATTAAATAAAGATTATCTCCTTCTTTACGAAGATCTCCCCCACAGGGGGGAGATTAATAATAACTCCTTCTTTACGAAGATCTCCCCCACAGGGGGGAGATTAATAATAAATAAAGAAATATTGTAAATAATCTTCCACCACCC